TAATTTCCTTTACATATCCGCCCAGTTTATCGACTTTTTCGGAAATGGTAGAACAAAGAATCTCTTTGTACATAATAGAGAAACTATATGACGAAGATCTTTATAATTCTTGGATTTATACTAATGAAAAAAAGAAGTGCAATTTGAACAATGAATTGAGAAGACGAATCCAAATTATAGAAAAAAATGAGAGATCCTCTAGTCTGGATATGCTTGAAAAAAGAACCATATTATGTGATGATGAAAAAAAAAAAAAATGCTTTCCAAAGGAATATGATCCTTTTTTCAACGGACCATATCGAGGAACGAGAAAAAAATTAGATTCACGTGCAATCATGGATACTTATAAAGATACAGAAGATTTAGTAGAATCTTTTTTTATAAATAAGATTCATTATCTACTTCTTAATGATTCCGTAGAAAAAGGAATTGATTCAGAAAGTCAAGAAAAATATTTGCAATTTGTATTTGATGTAATTACAACATATACAAAAGACAAAAAAAAAATGAAAAAGAAATATATTGGTATTAGACTAGAAGAAATCAGTAAAAAGGTTTCTCGATGGTCATACAAATTAACCGAGAATTTGGGAGAAGAGGAAGAAGAAAATGAAGAAGAATTAGATGAAGAATATTATCAGATTCATTCAAGAAGATTCAAACGTGTGATAATTTATAATGATAACGATAATGATCAGAATACCAATTCTATTTCTAGTATTTATAATAGTTCTAGTATTAGTAACAATGATAAAAATGATGATCAAATGGAAGAGGGAGAAGTTACTTTGATACGTTACTCACAACAATCGGATTTTCGTCGCAATCTAATCAAAGGATCCATGCGCGCTAAAAGACGTAAAACAGTTATTTGGGACCTATTTCAAGTAAATGTACATTCCCCGCTTTTTTTGGATCGTCTAGACAAAACTTCTTTTTTTTCCTCTTTTGATATAAACGATATAAAGAATCTAATTTTTAGGAATCGGATGGACAGAAAACAAGAATCAGAATTCACAATTTCCTATTTTGAAAATGAAGATACAAAAGAAGAAAAGGATAAAGAGGAAAAAAACTATAAAAATGAACAGATAGAAATATCAGAAGCTTGGGATACCTTTATATTTACTCAAGTAATAAGAGGTTTGATGTTAGTAACCCAATCTTTTCTTAGAAAATACATTATATTGCCTTCATTAATAATAGCCAAAAATATTTTCCGTATGTTATTATTCCAAATTCCCGAGTGGGACGAGGATCTTAAGGAATGGAATAGAGAAATGCATATTAAATGTACCTATAATGGTGTTCAATTATCAGAAACAGAATTTCCCCAAGATTGGTTAATAAATGGTATTCAGATAAAGATTCTATATCCTTTCTGTCTAAAACCTTGGAGAAAATCTAAGGCACGATCTCCTCATATAAATATAATGAAAAAAAAAGAGAAAAAAACAAATTTTTGTTTTTTAACAGTCTGGGGAATGGAAGCGGAACTTCCCTTTGGTTTTCCCCGGAAACGACCTTTTTTTTTTGAACCTATTTATAAAGAACTCCAAAAAATAAAAAAAAAAGCAAAAAAAAGATTTTTACAAGTTCTAAAATTTTTCAATAAAAAAATAAAATCCTTTTTAAAAGTTATAAAAGAAAAAACAAAAGGAGTCATAAAAAGAGTTCGAGTTATCAACCTAATAATGAAAAAACTGGAGAAAGTAAATCCAAATTTCTTATTTGGATTGAGGATAAAAAAAGTATATGAACCGAATGAAAAAAAAAAAGATTTCAAAAGAAATAATAAGATTCTTCGAGAATCGTTCGTTATAAATCGAACAATGGATTGGTTAAATTATTCACTAATAGAAAGAAGAATTAAAGATCTTTCTGATAAAACAATCAAAATCAAGAATCAAATTGAACGAACCGCAAAAGACAAGAAAAAAAAAGAAATAGTTATAATTTATGATAATAAAAGATCGGGATCACAGAAACATTTTTGGAAAACATTAAAAAAGAAGAATATCCGATTAATGCGTAAATCACACTACTTTATTAAATCATTCATTGAAAAAATCTACATAGATATTTTGCTATGTACCATTACCATTTCTAAGATAAATACACAACTTTTCTTTGAATCAACAAAAAAGATCTTTAATAAACCCATTTACAACAATGAAATAAATAAAGAACAAGAAGGAATTGATGAAACAAATCAAAATACAATGAATTTTATTTTGACTATAAAAAAATTGTTTTCAAATACTGATAATACTAAGAATAGCAATCAAAATTCCAATACTTATTGGAACTTATCTTCCCTGTCCCAAGCATATGTTTTTTACAAAATATCACAAAATCAATTACTTAATAAGTCTCAATTGAGACCTGTACTTCAATATCAAGGGAGCTATCCTTTTTTTAAGGATAATTTAAAAAACTATTTTATGATCCACGGAATATTTAATTCTAAATCAAGACATAAAAAAATTCATACATATGTAATGAACGAATGGAAAAATTGGTTAAAAGTTTCTTATCAATACGATTTATCTCAAAAAAAAAGGTCTCGATTAGTACCTAAAGAATACCGAAATAGAATAAATAAACATTGTATGATTAAAAACAAGGAATCAAACCAATTGGATTTATATAAAAAATATCAATTCATTTATTCCATGAAAAAAAATGACTATGCAGTAAATTCATTTATGAGTCAAAAAAACAAATGGAAAAAACATTACAGATATGATCTTTTATCTTATAATTACATAAGCCTCCCTAATTTATACACTTCTGAATCAACATTAGAAAGAAACGGGGACCAAGAAATTCCATATCATTTCAATACATTGAAACCTGAATTATTTTATGTATTAGTAAGTATACCGAGTAATGATTATCTAGAAAAAGGATATCTTATTGATAGAAATAGAAATAGTTTGGATAGAAAATATTTTGATTGTAGAATTCTTCATCTTTGTTTTATAAAGAATATTGAGATCTGGGCCAATGCACATATTGGCATCAAGATTCATAAAAATACTAAGACTGAAATTAATAATTTAAAAAAAATGAAAAAAAAAGATCTTTTTTTTTCATTCCCATGCAATCAAAAAAGGTTCTATCATACGGCATCAAATCATGATACTATATCCAATCTAGAAACTTGGTTCTTCCCAGAATTTGTGCTACTTTTTGATGTATATAAGATTCAACCTTGGATCATCCCAATCAAATCACTCCTTTTTCATTTTTCTATAAATGAAACAAGTAAAAACATTAACGTAAATCCAAAGAAATCATATAAAAAAAAAAAAGATCTTGAATTAGGAAATTCCAAGGTTGAAGAAGATTACGCAAGATTCAAACTAAAAAAGGATATAAAACAATATAAGAGCAAGAATGAAACGGAACTGGATTTTTTTTTGAAAAAATATTTCCTTTTTCAACTAAGATGGGCTGATCCCTTGAATAATAAAATAATGAAAAATATCAGGGTATATTGTCTCCTACTTAGACTGATAAATCCAAAGGATATTGCTATATCTTCGATTCAAAGAGGTGAAATAAATCTAGATGAAATGCTGATTCAAAAGGACCTAGTTCTTGCAGAATTGATAAGAAAGGGAATATTTATTATTGAACCAATTTGTCTATCTATACGAAGGAACGGAAAATATATTATATATCAAACTATGGATATTTCATTGGTTGATAATAAGAAACACCAAACAAATCCAAAATACACAAAAAAAAGATATATTGATAAAAAGGAGGTTGAAAAATCCATTGCACGACACAGCAACATATTTTTGAGTGGAGACAAAAATCATTATGATTTACTTATTCCTGAAAATATTCTATCTCCCAGACGTCGTAGAGAATTTCGAATTCGAATTTGTTTCAATTTGCCAAATTTTAATGTTGTGGATAGAAGTCCAAGATTTTGCAACGAAAACAAAATAAGAAAATGTGGGAAATTTTTCAATGAGAACAAACATATTAATACAGATAGAAAAAATCTCATTAAATTCAAATTGTTTCTTTGGCCCAATTATCGATTAGAAGATGTAGCTTGTATGAATCGCTATTGGTTTGATACCAATAATGGCAGTCGTTTTAGTATGTCAAGAATACATATGTATTCACAATTCAGAATGAATTCAATCCCAATGAAAAATGAAAAAGATTTATAGTGGATTAATTTATTAGGTAGATAAAAGCCGAAACATATACACTGTGTAATATTCTAATACATGATGCTAATTTCATAGTGTATCAATTTTCACTAGGAAGAGCGGAATCCTTTTAAGTAAAAATCAATTGTTCTAGTTCCTGAATACATATATGTTTTGTATATTTGGATCAAATATACAAAACATAAACCACATAAATAAAAAACAAAGTAGTATATGAATAAAATACAATTTTGATGTATACTAGATAAAAATAACTGGCCTAAGAAATATTATTATTTTTCCCGATCGGTAAAATTCAAAGAAAAGAAAAATAGAAACTTTAATTTATGGCAGTTCCAAAAAAACGTACTTCTATGTCAAAAAAGCATATTCGTAGAAATCTTTGGAAAAAAAAAGGATCTTTAGAGGCAGTAAAAGCTTTTTCTTTAGCTAAATCTATTTCCACCGGAAAGTCAAAAAGTTTTTTTGTGCGACAAAAAAAAGTCTTGGAAAAATCTTAATTGACATGTTTCAAAGAACTTCCAAATTTCCATTTTTGAATTGGAAGACAAATAATTAAATTTTACTAATGTATTGTATTTCACTTCCCCTTATTAGTTAGAACTAGGTAATATGAAAAATAAGAATCTTTCTGTCTACTTGATTCAAAGTACACAGTATTTTTTTTATAGTCTTTCTATATTTCTATTATATTCTATTTATTGAAATTGATATTGATTGATATTCAATTTGTGATATGGTTTTTCTTTGCTATGAATTGTGCTTTTCTATTTTGAAAAGCACAATTACGATAGACAAGGAAGAATTTGAATATTTCATTCTACTTTCTACTAAGGTGTTGGGTCTCAAAATCATTAGAAGAATTTATGAATTTTATACCCCGACTGAGAACGAAACTTTTGAGTTCTGATTGTTCGGGATAAACAAGAATTGGGTTTCTAGTACGGAAAAATTGATTCTTAAAACTGAATCTACGAATATGAAGATGCTAATTAAATATTATTGATATTGAACATTTCCATATGAATGGAAATGCATCTTTCTTCATTGTTTCCTAAACCCTATTGAATATCGACAATTCAACATTCATTTCCTTATTATTATTTAAGGTAAGCCGCTATGGTGAAATTGGTAGACACGCTGCTCTTAGGAAGCAGTGCTAGAGCATCTCGGTTCGAGTCCGAGTGGCGGCATAAGGCATAAATAAGAATTATTATTAATTCTTAATATTCTAATATTAATATTATAGATTAATATTATAGAATAATATAGACACAATAGATCTAATAGAATATAAAATATAGAAAATATTCTATTTGAGATTCTATTTAATCCCCTCCCCGATTTCAATTATTTTAAAGGGAATCTTCTTTATGATATTTGCGACTTTAGAACATATATTAACTCATATTTCTTTTTCGATCATCTCAATTGTGATTCTAATTCATTTGATGAACTTATTAGTCTACGAAATCGAAGGATTACGTAATTCGTCAGAAAAAGGGATGATAGCTACTTTTTTCTCTATAACAGGGTTTTTAGTTATTCGTTGGATTTCTTCGGGACATTTTCCTTTAAGTAATTTATACGAATCGTTAATCTTCCTTTCATGGAGTTTATCCATTATTCATATGATTCCGTATCTTGGGAATCATAAAAATGATTTAAGCGCAATAACTGCACCAAGTGTTATTTTTACCCAAGGTTTTGCCACGTCAGGTCTTTCAACTGAAATGCATAAACCCGTAATATTAGTGCCTGCTCTACAATCTCAGTGGTTAATAATGCATGTAAGTATGATGCTCTTGAGCTATGCAGCTCTTTTATGCGGATCGTTATTATCAGTTGCTCTTATAGTGATTACATTTCAAAAAAGAATCGATTCTTTTTTGAAAAACAATAATTTTTTAAGTTTAAGGAAGTCGTTTTTCTTTGGTGATATGGAATATTTGAACGAAAAAGGAAGTGTATTAAAAAAGACTTATTTTCTCTCATTTCAAAATTTTTACAAATATCAATTAATTCAGCGTTTGGATTATTGGAGTTATCGTGTCATTAGTTTAGGATTTACCTTTTTAACCATAGGCATTCTTTCTGGAGCAGTATGGGCTAATGAAGCATGGGGTTCGTATTGGAATTGGGACCCTAAGGAAACTTGGGCATTTATTACTTGGACCATATTTGCAATTTATTTACATACTAGAAAAAATTCAAAATTGCAAGATCAAGGTACAAATTCGGCATTTGTAGCTTCTATAGGATTTCTCCTAATTTGGATATGCTATTTTGGGATCAATATATTAGGAATCGGGTTCCATAGTTATGGTTCATTCCAATTACTATCTAATTGAATAAAATAAACTACATAAAGAATACATAAAAAAATCGTCTGATACACAATGAAATTTTGTGCAAGTTTTTGAGAACCTTTTAAATAGAGGAATTATTCAAATGGTTCTCAAAAACTAAAAACTTTAGATGTATCTCATTAAAATTTTAATTCACCCTTCTTTTTTTTTCATTGTAACAACGAAGAATCGTTAAAATATGAAAGTCAAAGAATTCTAAGACTTTCTTTTCAATTAATGAAATTCATTTCATTTAATATGAAATATAAAAAACAATTAGTATCTATAAAAATAATTAGATAATAGAACTTATACCTTGTCAACCGATAACGGGAGAACGAAATCGGGATAAATACCAATTCCTATTACAGGTAGAAAGATACAGATCGAAACAAATAGTTCTCGTGGTCCAGAATCAAAAAAATTCGAATTTGGAATATTGAATAGCTTGTATCCATATAAAATCTGACGTAACATAGATAATAAAAAAATAGGAGTTAATATCATTCCAATTGCCATTACAAAAGTAATCAAAATTTTTGGCATTGGGATAGATATCCCCCCCATCTCTTCGAGATAAACAAAACATATTCTATCACAACTTGTTCCTGCTAAGAAAAAAAGTGCAGCACCAATCAATCCATGAGAAAGTATTTGTAAAATGGCTCCATTAAGTCCCATGCCAGTTATAGAACCAATTCCTATAATTATGAAACCCATGTGAGATACGGAAGAATAAGCAACACGTTTTTTTAAATTGCGTTGACCAAGAGAGGTTGAAGCTGCATAAATGATTTGTATTGTTCCTACTATCACCAACCAGGGAGATAATCTAGAATGAGCGTGAGCTAATAATTCCATATTGATCCGAATCAATCCATATGCTCCCATCTTTAATAAGATTCCAGCTAAAAGCATACATGTACTGTAATGTGCTTCTCCGTGGGTATCTGGTAACCATGTATGTAGGGGTATCATCGGCGATTTGACAGCATAAGCAATAAGAAAACCAAAATATAGTATTATTTAGAATGCTGCAGGATACGATTTATTAGCTCATTTTTCTAAATCTAATGTTGGTTCATTGGAACCATATAAACCTATACCTAGAACTCCTATTAAGAGAAAAATGGAACCTCCGGCAGTGCAAAAAATCAACTTTGTAGCCGAGTACAGGCGTTTTTTTCCTCCCCACATGGATAAAAGTAAATAAACAGGAATTAATTCTAATTCCCACATGATGAAAAAAAGTAAAAGGTCTCGAGAAGAAAATGATCCTATGCGGATTTAGAGTAACTGGCCAAGCTGCTAAAGTAGCTAAAGTAGTGATAAATCCTGTCAGTAAAATGGGTCCTATGGAAAGTCCATCGATTCCCAGTCTCCAGTGAAAATCAAAAAGATTGATCCATTTCAAATCCTCCTTCAATTGGGTTAATGGATCGTCCAATTTGAAATGATAACAAAATACATAGCTCATTAGAAGGAGCTCTAGTATACATATACATATAGTGTACCACCTATACACCTGATTTCCCCTATGAGGGAAAAAGACAATTGAAGAACCCGCGAATATGGGCAAAAAAAGAAGTATTGTTAACCAAGGAAAATAACTCGTGATAAAGACAAGATAAAATTAGACCAGAAAAGCCCGTGCTCGGGAGAAGAATAATATATTTTCTTTTCTCGAGCACGGGCTTTTGTCAGTAAAGAGGAATCAACTGATTCAAGTGGAGTTTTTTGTCAAATATCAATAGGAAAGACCCATGCTGCGAGTTGTTTCATGCCATAAATAAACACGGACACTCAAAAAATCCGTTGGACAAGCGGATTCACATCTTTTACAACCTACACAATCCTCGGTTCTTGGGGCAGAAGCAATTTGCTTAGCTTTACATCCGTCCCAAGGTATCATTTCCAATACATCCGTGGGACAAGCTCGAACACATTGGGTACATCCTATACATGTATCATAAATCTTTACTGAATGTGACATTGGGTCTATAAATTCCAATTTTGAACACAAAAGATTTTCAATCTGGTAAAATAAGAAAATGAAATAAATCATATATTTTTATTGTAGACACCAGACGAATCAATGATTTATAAAAATCTTAAGAATTAATCTATTTTTTAATCTGTTTATGATAAAGGGCCAAGATACTTTGATTTCCATTTCAATAACCATTAAATATGAGAATATGAGTTTACAAATTCAATTCATGTTAATTTTACTTAATTTTACTATATATCTATATAGATATAGAAATATAGATATAGAAATCTAATATTTTATAAATAGAATAGAATATAGAAATCTAATTCAGGATATGATAATATATTATATATCAAATGAATACATTTGTTATTAGGTTAGTGATAGAATAGGTTAGTAACTCTAAATCATAAATCTATATGAAAAAATATAAGAAAATAAATAAGAAAATAATATGAATAGAATTCAATAGAATATTTTTAGAATATTTTAAAAGTCTTATGTTTTTCTTTATATGGGAAAATAGAAGAATTATGACTAATTATTCAGCAAATTCGATTGATTGATACGAGTTGATTTTCTGTTACGATGGATCGACGAAACAATAGCTAGCCCAATAGCTGCTTCAGCAGCTGCAATGGCTATAACAAAGATTGCAAAAATTTCTCCTTTTAATTGTCGACTATCAAATATATCGGAAAATGTGACGAGATTTATATTCACCGAATTCAGTATAAGCTCAAGACACATAAGTGCTCTAACCATGCTTCGGCTTGTGATCAGTCCATAGATACCGATAGAAAATAAATAAACACTTAGACAAAGTACATGTTCTAACATCATTGATAAATTCCTCATCTATCTCAATTCATTTCAATATGAGAACAAAAATTAAACCGATTCAGTTGACTAGAATAGAAGAATTACAGAACAAAAGAAGATATTCACAGTAGATTGAGATTCAATCCATTTTCATTCTTGAAATTTCAAGAATGAAGTTCTTATTAGACTAGATTATTGATATTAGATTATTGACGAGCCATAGTAATTGCACCTATCAAAGAAACTAAAAGAATTATAGAAATGAGTTCAAAAGGAAGATAAAAATCTGTGGATAAATGAATCCCAATTTGTTGAACGTTACTTATTAAGTCCTTTTCTATAATCTGATTTGATCTTGTAGTCCGAAAAATTCCGTACCATGACGTATTTGGGATAGTAGTCATTAATGAAAAAAAATACTTGTACAAACCAATGAAGTGATTCTATCTCCAATGGTCCACAAATAGGAATCATTGGAATATTCTGAATCGTTCATGAACATCACAGCAAATATGATTAATACATTTATGGCTCCCACATAAATAAGGAACTGCGCGGCAGCTACAAAATAGGAATTCAATGAAATATAGAATAAGGATATACAAACGAGAACCAATCCCAATGAAAAGGCAGAATCAATGGGATTGGTAAGTAATACTACTCCCAGACCTCCTAATATAATAACTGATCCCAGAAATACTACAAGAATATCATGTATTGGTCCAGGTAAATCCATTCTGAAATAAAAGATAAAGAAATAAGTCAAAATATTTCATGACCTTACTAAGGATTCAGTAAAGGAACTATTTTTTTATATGAGACCTTTCTAATTGAATGAAAAAGAATGAAAAAAAATGGATATCATTAGATAGATAAAATAAAATTCTTTGGCTAATCCTACTTTATTCTAATTTATTCTAAACCAAAGCTTAGTAATTGGTAATCGTTCTTGAACCAAGGAAGGGGTTTTTATTTTTTCATTTGATTTGTTGAATCCATAACTGTTTGAATTGTATAATCTCCAATTATTGAAACTGGTAACCGACCTAAAGAAATTTGATTATAATTCAATTCGTGACGATCATAAGTGGAAAGTTCATATTCTTCAGTCATTGATAAACAGTTTGTTGGACAATACTTGACACAGTTACCGCAAAATATACAGACACCAAAATCAATACTATAATGAAGCAGTTGTTTTTTCTTAATATCTTTTTCCAATTTCCAATCAACAATAGGAAGGTCTATTGGACATACGCGGACACATACTTCACAAGCAATACATTTATCAAATTCAAAGTGGATTCGACCACGAAAACGCTCTGATGTGATTGATTTTTCATAAGGATATTGAATAGTTACAGGTAAACGATTTGTATGGGATAAGGTAATTATGAAACTTTGTCCAATGTACCTTGCGGCTCGTATTGTTTGTTTGCCATAATTCATGAACCCAGTAATCATAGGTAACATATTTTAGATATCCATCAATAAGATTGATGTTTATGTTTCTTGGGTGAGATAAGTTAGAAATATAGAATATTCATTATTGTTTTCTCTTAATTTCTTATTTTTATTTCTACTTTTTTTATTTCTACTTTATAGTGAAACAAGTTGAAAAGAAGTTGTCAATAATAGATTACCTAGAGAAATAGGTAAAAGAAATTTCCATCCAAGATTTAATAATTGATCCATTCTCATCCTAGGTAAAGTCCATCTTGTTGTGATAGGAATGAACAGAAACAAATAAGCTTTAGCTAATGTAATAAAGATACTAATTGCTATTACAAAGACTCTAAACATTTTATTTATTCCAAAAAGTTCAGTAAGAGATATGTACGGAATAGAAAAATTCCACCCACCTAAATAAAGAACTGTTACAAATAATGAAGAAACTAATAGATTTAGGTAAGAAGCAAGATAAAAGAATCCGTATTTTATACCTGAATATTCGGTTTGATAACCTGCTACTAATTCCTCCTCTGCTTCTGGTAAATCAAAAGGTAATCTTTCACATTCTGCTAGAGAAGATATTAGAAAAACTAGAAATCCTATGGGCTGACGCCACAGATTCCATCCCCCAAAACCATATTTGGACTGTGCCTCAATTATATCAACTGTACTTGAACTGTTAGATAATTCTAGTCGATGATAACATCACTGCTCCCATCGTATTCCAAAACCGTACATGAAACCTAAGCTTCATAAGGCTCCTTTATGGCCACAAAGAAATGTAAGGTAAGGACTAGTTTAGTATTCTTGCTCTCCTTGGACCCTAGGTAAATACAATGTAAAGATAAACTGGATGTTGGAGAGTCCTCAATTCGACCAATAAAATCCTGTCTGCTAGAATAAGAAAAAGCACTTCCGAATGGATCTCATCCCTTATAATAAGAATATTCTAATGAATAGAATCAAAAATTCTTTTTGTTCAGCAATAACTTAAGCCTTCAATAAAATACTGGTTATATTCATAAATAGAAAGATTTAGACATTAGTTAATGAATCATGATAAGAATTTCCATATGCATATGTATCAAGAAAGAAAGATTTTCTTATTATTCCCGTTTTATTCTTTTTTATTTTTTTATTATATTATCATATTGCATTCTATTTGTCTTGTTCCTTTTCTTCTTTCTCAAAACTAAAAAAAGAAAAGAAAATACTAATAACTGAACTAAGAAAAAAAGAATTAAAAAATCAAAAGGAACAAGGATAATAATAAGAAACTCAAAGAAGAAATTCAAATTTAATTAACGAGTTTTTGGTTCCCGAATATCTAACTGATCTATTAATTTCTTATAACGCATTTTCTTTTTCTTTGACAAATAAGTCAATAATCGTTGACGTTTTCCCAGAATTATTCGTAGACCCCTTTGCGATAAAAAATCTCTTTTGTGCAATTGTAAATGTGAAGTAAGTCTCCGTATCTTATTGGTGAAATGGGATACTTGAAATTCAACAGACCCACTATTTTCTTCTTTTTCTTCTTGTGTAATAACTGAGATCAATGATTTTTTGACCATTCAAAAGGTAAGTGACTCCTTTTTATCGTTGTATGTGAAAGACATATATTGTTCAAAAGAAATTTCTTTTTATTAGTTATTATCTATACTTAATTCATTCCATAAATTTCAA